GAATAAGTCTTCTTATTTTATTCTTACATGTTAATAACATTCTCTTGATACTCCCCCAAAAAATGTCACTATATATTTTGCTTGTGCTTAATCTTTCCCGATTCAATTAGAAATCATCTAAAAGAACTTGTTATAAGTGAATTTATTGCAGTCTTTCATGAATGGTTTTGTGTCCGAATCCTTTTTTTTTGACTCTGCGCCAGTAATTTCACTATAATTATATTATTAGTGAACAATAATGGAAAAATTCCTTCAGATTCTATTCGTTTCATATTCATAGAGATAGGGGACATAATTCACATGGATATAGTAAGTCTCGCTTGGGCTGCTTTAATGGTAGTCTTTACATTTTCCCTTTCACTCGTAGTATGGGGAAGAAGTGGACTCTAGAGGTATTACTAATTTAATAATTGGATTGAGGAATCAAACTGTATCAATTTTTTTCTAGATGGTTTTGCAAAACCTTTTATTTGAAATTCACTATAATTAATTAATATTAATTAATTTAATTAATTTTTATTAGTCTTCATTTAGATTTAGAAATTTTTTGGTTCTAATGTAGTAATGTATTCTATGACTAATATAGATGAATAATACCTTTTCAATCAAAATCAAACAAATATTTCAATAATTCCCATTTTCGTATTCCGAGAATCTAAAAGATACGGATGGTAGACAATTTTTTAAAAAGAAATAAAAAATTCTTTCTCAATTTTCTATTTAGATGAACCGTTTCTTACCAGAGTTATATATGGACAATGCGGGGCAAGGGAACCCCACCCCTTTTTTTGTTTTTTTTTTTTTCATTTTCTTTTATTTCCTCCTTTCCTGTTCAAATGGAAAAGAAAGTAGTTCTTTTTTTTCATAAGATCTTGTCTTGGTCTAGTCACATATTGCGCACTTACTTATTTTAGCAATTTGATTTAGGCTATGTTTTATTTAACTCATTTCATACCATGGATCAAAGGTTAAAAAATCGGTAAGGTATACTTTCGAAACGAAATACGAAGAAGTTACTATAGAACTCTTTTGATCATCTGTTAACTCTTCAATCAATTACTTCTTTGAAATGTAAAAAAAGAGATTATTTGATTTTTTTTATTAATATATATTCCATTTTTCTTTCCTTCATGGATTTGATTCTTTTTTGATGGATACCGAGATTCATATAGAAACTAATAAGAAATCCGGGAATGAAAAAATCACAAGACAAGTAAAGTCTTGCAATTTTTTCAGATTGAAATCAAGACAACTAAAATGGATCAAACAAAGAAAAAAAAATTGAGATAGGACGGCCATTACATATATCTAATTGATATCGACATCTATGAAGATAGATATTGTAAATTGATTTCTATTAAGTTTGGATCTTTATACATTACAACTTTATACATTCCTAACATTCCTAAAATTAGAATAGTATAGTATGATAGAAAGAAATATCTGAATCTTTCTACCATACTATACTAATGACGAGAAGTCAAGTTTTATTCAAATTAATCGCCTTGGCTGATTGTTTTTACATATATTATAAGTAAAAAAGCAGTAGGAACTAGAATGAACAGCGCAGTAGCAATAAATGCGAGAATATTTACTTCCATAATTTCATTGTTTTTTTTACTTCGCAATAACTCGGGATTTAATCCCATAGAGATGAAAAGTTTTTCACTTGTAAATTCAATGCGATGAATTACATTTCAATGACATCGAATCGGATCAATATCATGAATAAGAATATCTAAGCTATCAAATCGATTCACCGTCGAGAATTGAATAGTATAACATAGGAAAATATTTTATTCACACCCAATAAAAAATTTGTGATTCCTGGTCCAAGCAAAAGAATTCGTTTCCTTTATTGATATTGTTATTCTTTTCCACTCTTTCTTTTTCTCCACTCTTTCTTTTCTATAACCCACTGCCTCCTTGTACAATCATCTAATGAAGTATCATCTGACTGCTTTTCCACTCCCAATGTTTACAAAAAAACAAAAAACCAAGCAAAAAAGAGAAAAAATTCCATTTATACATATAAATATGTGCTCCCGATAAAAATAACAAAGATATGACACTCTATTCTATTAATGGACGGACCGGGGAAATCGAAAAAAGGGCTCCGGTATAGTATCTTTTTGAATCCTGAATGTGCTGAGTGCTGCCAATAATGTTAGAAATTCACATATCTTTCTCTGTCATCAATAGGCACGGGTTGAAGTACTGGAAATTCCCATATTTTTTTTTGATCAGAAATGCGAAAAAAAAAATATTGTGAGAATTCAATTCTGCCATTTGCGTCCCCTTTCACAGAAAAGGGAGGGACGAATTGATGTATTTTTTTTATTGGATCCGTCGGGTCGGGACTGACGGGGCTCGAACCCGCAGCTTCCGCCTTGACAGGGCGGTGCTCTGACCAGTTGAACTACAATCCCATGGAAATAAAAAAAGTGCGCAGCATACACATATTCTATTCTTAATATAGAATTCAAGCCATTTTTTATTT